TGGATCCTGATCCTAAAAACAACAATGCTTTAGAATAGGCATGAGTAATCAAATGAAATAGTGCGGCTCGATAAGATCCCATACCTAAAGCTAACATCATATAACCTAATTGAGACATTGTAGAATAGGCTAAACTTCTTTTAATATCTTTTTGAGCAAGAGCTAAAGTAGCCCCCAAAAGTACTGTTATTATACCGATCAAAGCTATTAGATTCATTATATAAGGTATAATTAGGAAAATAGGAAGAAGCCGCGCTACAAGAAAAATGCCCGCTGCTACCATAGTAGCAGCATGGATGAGAGCCGAAATAGGAGTGGGTCCTTCCATGGCATCGGGTAACCATATATGAAGGGGAAATTGTGCCGATTTAGCAATTGCACCAGAAAATAATAGGAAGGCACACAATGTAACAAATAAAGAATTTATTTGATTATTACAAATCAAGTTATTCAAAATTTCGAACAAATCTCGAAAGTCGAAACTACCCGTTATCCAATAAAAACCTAAAATTCCTAATAATAATCCAAAATCCCCTACACGATTAGTTACAAATGCTTTTTGACAAGCACTCGCTGCAGTAGGTCGTGTAAACCAAAAACCTATTAATAGGTAAGAACACATTCCAACCAATTCCCAAAAAATATAAATTTGTATCAAATTAGAACTAGTAACTAATCCCAACATTGAAGTATTGAAAAAGGTCATATAAGCAAAAAATCTCAAATAACCTTGATCATGAGACATATAATTGTCACTATAAATAAGAACTAGAATTCCAACAGTAGTAATTAATATTAATAAAATAGAAGTAAGGGGATCGATCAAATATCCAAATTCTAAAGAAAAATCGTTATTGATAGCCCAAGACCATACATATTGAAAAATAGAACTACTATTTACTTGCTGAATAGACAGATGGGTCGAAAAAAGCATAACTATATTTAAGAAGAAAATACTCGGAAAAGCCCATATACGGCGAAGTTTTTTTGTTGCCGTCGGAAAAATCAAGAGTCCTATTCCTATTAACACGGGAACCGGAAGCGTAATTAAAGGTAAAATCCATGAATATTGATATGTATGTTCCATAAAAAAAAAGAAATTATTGTTATTTTGAATTAATTGTTTCTTGTTTCTGATTCATCCTCTCTTATCTATTTTTCTATTTTTAATTTTAATTAAAGGGTAAAAAAAATAAGAATTAAAGAATAAAGATATAAAAAGAAAAGCCAAATATAATTTTTTTCTTAATCTTCATTTTTTCTGAAAATTTTCCCAATGCTTCACATATTTAAGTTAGAATAGATCAAATAATCAAATAATATGGATAGTTTGAGATACTTGTGGAAAAAAGTACTTATTCTAAATAAAATTATAAAATTCGAAATTGAACTATATATTGTAGATTAAAAAAATTATATACATAGAAAAAAAAAGAAAAATTTAGGGCAAAAATAAAATTCTATTTTATTTTGATAGAAGTGATAAAAACGGTAGTTTTTTCCGGATCCTTATTGAATTTGAATGAAGAATTTTTATTCAAAATCATTAACTAGTGCTTTTTGGAACTACTTTATTACCTCGATTAGAGAACACTAAGGTACTTGAAAATTTATCCTTCCATAGCATCAAAAGAAATAATTACTAAAGATTTTTTATTTTATAAAATAAAATTCTAAAGTTTTTAACAAATTATCTAATAGTTTCAGTCGAATTTGAAAATTAAAATTTAATTAGGTATACTTTTTCTTGGAGTTTACCCAATTACTAGAAAAAATATTAAAAATTTTTAGGATACATAAGGTTTATTTTCTTAAATTTTTTGATATATTTTATTACATGTAGAAATTTATATGACAAAAAAGGAAAGAAATAGAAAGAGAAATAAAAGCAGATAATCTGTGATGTTTTTTATAATTTAGAAATTAAATAGATAGATAATAAGTAGTAAAGAATACTTTTTAAAAATACTTTTTAACAATAGATGTCTTTCACATCCAATTATAAAAAAATTAACTTTTTTTTTGAATGGCAGTTCCAAAGAAACGTACTTCTATATCAAAAAAGCGTATTCGGAAACGGATTTGGAAAAAAAAAGGATATTGGGTAGCGTTGAAAGCTTTTTCGTTAGCCAAATCTGTTTATAGTGGAAATTCAAAAGGCTTTTTGTACGACAAATAAAAAAAAGGAAATATTGGAATAATATAACTGGACTTGGTATTAGAAACGGTCTAATTTCATTTTCGAATTTCATTTAGAGTCCTTTTTTTTTTTCTAATTTAGAATCGACTCCATTTATTAGTTCCATATACTATGTTATTATTCATATTTTCTATTCTAAATTTATAGTATAAATTAGAAATTTTCTCAAAAAAAGATTTCCATTCTTTAATATTAATATTTTGAACTAATTACTAATCAATACTAAATTGAACTTTTTTTCCTTTTCTGATATCTCTAGCCTCTAAAATTTTTTGTCTACTGAATTCGAAGTACTTTGTGTTTTCAAAAAAACAATAAAGATAAGAAACAAAGTTCTATTGTTCTTTGTAGGATATTTTCTAATTTATACGATGGGGATTTTTTTCCCCATCGACTTTCTTGTCACAACTACAATTTTACAATATTAAACAATATTAATTAATAAGTTTTGTCTTTTTTTTTATTATAGTATTTGAAACATAAAAGGAACAACAATCTTTAGTCAAAAGAAATCGTTTCTTAAAAGAACTTTTTAATAAAAATGTGTTAATTCTGAATGAATTTTTTATATTCGATTCCTATGCCATGGCTGAAAGAGGAATCAAAGTATATATATATTAATAAAAAAATTAGACAAGTTAGACAAGATTTTTTTATTAAAGTAGAAGGGAAAACTCGAAACATTTTTGTTAGATAATATGTCCAAATCAACACCTAATTGAGTTGTTAAATCTTAACACAAATTCGCTATACACTGAAGAAAAAACTAACAATTAATACAATAAAGCATTTCCACAAATCCCTTGAATGGAATGTTCAAATTGTAACAAAAAAAATAGAATTTTTTTGGAGGGATCTCTCCAAGGATTATTATAATTATTCGAGGAACGTTTAAATTTAGACCTTCCCCCTAATTTAACTAAATTAATTTAACTGATTAAACGAATTTTTATTCATTAATTTGAACCAGTCCTAACAAATATTGCATTGAATTAATTCCTTTTAAGCTCGACGGTTGACTAAAAACGGGTTATTATGATTTTGAGCAAGCCGCTATGGTGAAATCGGTAGACACGCTGCTCTTAGGAAGCAGTGCTAGAGCATCTCGGTTCGAGTCCGAGTAGCGGCATAACATCTTTTCGTTTTCAAAAGCATGCAAAAAGTCTTATAATGAATTTAATTTCTGATTTTAATTCTGTATAATCGAAGAACTTTTTTCCATTTTTACATATGATATTTTTGACTTTAGAACGTATATTAACTCATATATCTTTTTCAGTCGTTTCTGTTGTAATTCTAATTCATTTGATAACTTTATTAGTTGACGAATTCTTAGGACCATATGATTCGTCCGAAAAAGGCATGTTAACTACCCTTTTCTGTATAACGGGATTATTAGTTACTCGTTGGGCTTATTCGGGACATTTACCGTTAAGTGATTTATATGAATCATTAATTTTTCTTTCATGGGGTTTCTCTATTATTCATATGATTCCCTTTTTTAAAAAGTATAAAAATTATTTAAACGCAATAACCGCACCAAGTGTTTTTTTTACTCAAGGTTTTGTTACTTCAGGTCTTTTAACTGATATTCATCAATCTGAAATATTAGTACCTGCCCTCCAATCTCATTGGTTAATGATGCACGTAAGTATGATGCTATTGGGCTATTCAACTCTTTTATGTGGATCATTACTATCAGTAGCACTTCTAGTAATTACATTTCGAAAGGTCATAAGAGTTGTTGATAAAAAGAATAATTTATTAAATTATTCCTTTTCCTTTGGTGAGATCCAAGACATGAGGGAAAGAAACAATATTTTAAGAAAGACTTTTTTTATTTCTTCTAGAAACTATTACAGGTTTCAATTGATTCAACAGTTAGATCATTGGGGTTATCGTATTATTAGTATAGGTTTTGTTTTTTTAACAATAGGTATTCTTTCAGGAGCCGTCTGGGCTAATGAAGCATGGGGATCATATTGGAATTGGGACCCAAAAGAGACTTGGGCATTTATTACGTGGATCGTATTCGCAATTTATTTTCATATTCGAACAAATAAATTCATGCAAGGTTTAAATTCCGCAATTGTTGCCTCTATCGGCTTTCTTATAATTTGGATATGCTATTTTGGAGTTAATTTATTAGGAAAAGGACTCCACAGTTATGGTTCATTTACATTAACATCTAATTGAATTGAAAAAAAAAAGAAGTTTGCCAAAAATCAAAAATAACGATAGAGTAGCATATACATATATAAGAAACTTCAGGTAAACCTTTGAGAACTTTTTGAATCACTCCATTATTTGATTCAAAAAGTTCTCATAAAAGCCAAACATATCCGCTTAGAATTCTTTTTTTTTGAGTTTTTTGAGTGTAGGTCGATTTTGAAAAATTCAAAATACTAGAAATTCCTTTTCATTTTTTTTAAACTACCTAACTACCTATAAAAATAATTAGATAGAATCGCTTCAACCTTGTCAACTGATAATGAGAAAACGAAATCCGGATAAATGCCAACAGCTATTACAGGCAAAAGCATAGAGATGGAAACAAATAACTCCCGTGGTCCAGAATCAAAAAAAGAAAAGTTTGGGACATTAAACAGCTTGTATCCATAGAACATCTGTCGTAACATAGATAATAAATAAATAGGAGTTAATATCATTCCAACGGCCATTATAACAATAACTAGTATTTTGGGTATTAAAAGATATTTTTGTCCGATAATTATTCCAAAAAATACAACGAGTTCCGCAAAAAAACCACTCATACCCGGTAATGCAAGAGATGCTAGTGATAAGATACTAAACATTGTAAAAATTTTTGGCAGCGAGGTTGCCATTCCACCCATTTCGTCAAGATAAACAAGCCGTATTCTATCATAACTCGTTCCTGCTAAGAAAAAAAGTGCAGCGCCAAGAAATCCATGGGATATTATTTGTACAATGGCCCCATTCAGTCCCAGATCACTTATAGAACAAATTCCTATAAGTATGAACCCCATGTGAGATACAGAGGAATACGCTATTTTTTTTTTTAAATTTTGTTGACCAAAAGAAGTTGAAGCTGCGTAGATTATTTGGATTGCACCTACTATTATCAACCAGGAAGAAAATAAAGAATGAGCGTGAGGTAATAATTCCATATTGATTCGAATCAATCCATAGGCTCCCATTTTTAATAGGATTCCGGCTAGAAGCATACAAGTACTGTAATGCGCTTCTCCATGGGTGTCTGGTAACCATGTATGTAAAGGTATAATCGGTAATTTCACAGCAAAAGCAATAAAAAATCCAATATAGAATAGTATCTCTAAGGCCAAAGGATATGATTGATTAACCAATGTTGCAAAATTGAATGTGGGTTCATTAGAACCATATAAAGCGATACCTAAAGCTCCCATTAATAAAAAAACGGAACTTCCCGCAGTATACAAAATAAATTTTGTAGCTGAATACAGACGTTTCTTGCCCCCCCACATGGATAGAAGTAGATAAACAGGAATTAATTCTAACTCCCACATGATGAAAAAAAGTAAAAGATCTTGAGAAGAAAATAATCCTATTTGAGCACTATACATTGCTAACATCAGAAAATAGAATAATCGGGAATCCCGAGTGACTGGCCAAGCCGCTAAAGTAGCTAAAGTGGTGATAAACCCTGTTAATAAAACGGGTCCTATAGAAAGCCCATCTATTCCTAATCTCCAGTAAAAATCAAACAAATGGATCCATTTATAATCTTCTGTTAATTGGATTAATGGATCGTCCAATTGAAAATAATAAGAAAATACGTAAGTCATTAAAAGGAGTTCTAAGATACATATACAGATGGTATACCATCTAATGATTTTATTTCCTCTCTGAGGGAAAAAGAAAATGAAAGAACCCGCGAATATCGGTAAAACTACAAATAGTGTTAACCAAGGAAAAGAATTCGTGGTAAAGACAAGATACACTTGGACCAGAAAAACCCGTGCTCGAAAAGAAAATACTTTTTCGAGCACGGGTTTTTGTCAGTAAACAAAAAATCAAATGTATTCAAGTGGATTTCTATAGAAAGTGTCAATAACCTAGACCCATGCTTCGAGTTGTTTCATGCCATAAATAAACTCGAACGCTCAAAAAATCTGTTGGACAGGCGGATTCACATCTCTTACAACCGACACAGTCCTCTGTTCTTGGAGCAGAGGCTATTTGTTTAGCTTTACATCCGTCCCAGGGTATCATTTCTAATACATCTGTTGGGCAGGCTCGGACACATTGAGTACACCCTATACATGTATCATAAATCTTTACTGAATGTGACATTGGATTCTAATTTTTTTGAACGTCATAAAATTTCGATCTAGTATATTTCTAAATGAATCATATATTTCAATTTAAACACCAGACGAATCAATGATTTGCCAGAATTCAATCGAAAAATTCTGGATTACTTAGGAGATAAAGCCAAAATACTTTAATTTATTACGTTTTCGAAAACATAATAGATATCTTATGTGTGATATTGATACCTGGCAATTTCGAATTGATAAATAATTTAGTTTATAGGATTAATACTATTTATTCAACAAATTCGATTGATTTATACGGGTGGATTTTCTATTACGGTAAATTGACGAAACAATAGCTGGTCCAATAGCTGCTTCAGCGGCTGCGATACCTATAACAAAAATTGAGAAAATATTTCCTTTTAATTGGCGACTATCAAAAAAATCGGAAAACGTTACGAAATTGATATTAATCGCATTCAGTATAAGTTCAAGACACATAAGGGCTCTAACCATATTTCGACTCGAAATTAAACCATAAATACCGATAGAAAATAAATAAGCACTCAACACAAGTACATGTTCGAGCATCATCGAACAACTCCTTATCAATTTTGATTTATTTCAATATGAACAACAATTCAACATCAACCAATTGGATTAACTAGAAAAAGAATATCACAAGTACAGAACAAAAAAATTGGTAATTGGTAATTAAGGAAGTTCTACATGAATAAGATGCAAATAGAATCGAAAAGATATGAATGTTAATAACACAGAAGAAAGTTTCTTTTTTATTTTCTAAATATTTTTTACTGACGAGCCACAGCAATCGCACCTATCAAAGCAACTAAAAGAATTATTGAAATAAATTCAAAAGGAAGAAAAAAATCTGTTGATAAATGAATTCCAATTTGTTGACTATTACTTATCAAATCTTGTTCTATAATCTGATTTCCTCTTGTAGTCCAAATAATCCCGTACCATGATGTATCTGAAATAATAGTAATTAATAAAACAAAAATACTTGTACAAACTAAGGAAGTAACCCCGTCGCCAATAGTCCAAAGATTCAAATCTTTGTAATATTCTGAACCATTCATGAACATCACAGCAAATAGAATTAAAACATTTATAGCTCCCACATAAATAAGGAGCTGTGCAGCAGCTACAAAATGCGAATTTGATAAAATATAAAATAACGATATACAAACAAGAACAAATCCCAATGAAAAGGCAGAAAATATTGGGTTGGTAAATAATACTACTCCTAGACCCCCTAATATAAGACCGAATCCCAGAAAAACTAAAAGAAAATCATGTGTTGGTCCAGGCAAATCCATTGTAGGTAAAATAAAAAATTGACTTTTTTTCATGAACTTCTTGATCCGACCAGGAAGAAATTTTTTATAAAGGGCTCCTAATTGTTCCTATTTAATCAATCTTGAATCAAAAGGCTTTTTACCATTTTTTTTTGAGGTGAGTTCCAAATAGTTCGAATTGTATAATCGTCAATTATTGACAGTGGTAAACGGCCTAAAGCAATTTGATTATAATTCAATTCGTGACGATCATACGTGGAAAGCTCATATTCTTCAGTCATTGATAAACAATTTGTTGGACAATACTCAACACAGTTGCCACAAAATATACAGATTCCGAAATCAATACTGTAATTAAGCAAGCGTTTCTTTCGAATGTCAGTTTCCAATTTCCAATCTACAACAGGTAGATTTATAGGACATACACGAACGCAGACTTCACAAGCAATGCATTTATCAAATTCAAAATGGATTCGACCCCGGAAACGCTCCGATGTTATTAATTTCTCATAGGGATATTGAATAGTTACGGGTAAACGATTTGTGTGGGATAAGGTAATCATAAAACTTTGCCCAATGTACCTTGCAGCTCGTATCGTTTGTTGACCATAATTCATGAATCCGGTTACCATAGGAAACATATCGAAATATCTATAAAAAACTTGATGTTTGTTTTTTTTTTCTCTTGTTTGATACAAGTTGTCGTGAATATCAAAAATATCAAAAAGGATTTCTTTATAGTGACAGGAGTTGGGAAGAGGTTGTTAATAATAGATTACCAAGAGAAATAGGTAAAAGAAATTTCCATCCAAGATTTAATAGTTGGTCCATTCTTAATCTAGGTAAAGTCCATCTTGTTGCGATAGAAATGAACAAAAACAAATAAGTTTTAATCAATGTAATGAAGATACCAATTGTTGTTCCAAAGACTCCATTTACTTTATTTATTTCAAAAAGGTTATGAATAAATACGTATGGAATAGATATATTCCAACCGCCTAAGTAAAGAACTGTTACAAATAATGAAGAAACTAATAAGTTTAGATAGGAAGCAACATAAAATAAACCAAATTTGATACCCGAATATTCGGTTTGATAACCTGCTACTAATTCCTCTTCTGCTTCTGGTAAATCAAAGGGTAATCTCTCACATTCTGCTAGAGAAGAAATTAAAAAAATTAGAAATCCTATAGGTTGACGCCACAAATTCCAGCCCCAAAAACCATATTTTGATTGTGCTTCAACTATATCAACTGTACTTAAACTGTTAGATAATTATAGTCGGTGATAACATCACTGTTCCCAGCGCTATTCCAGAACCGTACGTGAGATTTTCACCTCATACGGCTCCTCGAAGGTCTTAAATAAATCTAAGGACTGGATCATTTTTTTTATCCTAATAGATTAGTAGGATATATAGGATACAAATCTATTAGACATTCCCAAATTTGACCAATGAAATTCTGTCTGTTATAATACTAAAAAAGGTACTTCCGAATTAATCTTATCCTTTAAGAATTTCGAATTTTTTCTTGAGGAATAACTTAAACCCTTCAAAAAAATACTCCTTATTATAAAAAGTATTTTGACTTTACATACCCATAGAGATTTCAATCTTCAATCTATCCTTTTTCGAGTACCAAAAAAAATTCGATATTCCATTAGTTCATCAATTATGCCATAAATTCTATCTCTATTAATATGGATATAGGAAATAAAGAAAAAAGAGGGATCTCTTTTTTTTTATTGTATTTTTTTTATTGTAATTAAATTCTTTTTTGATTCCTATTCGTCTTTCTGAAAAAAAAAGCACGGAAATTCAAATAATTAAATAAAGGATTATTTCGTTTTTGATAGTTATTTTTTTAATGGGTGGAGGGACCCTACTCTGGATCGGAATCGTGGGGAGTACTGCCAGGGCATTTCTACTAATTTAAAGCCCCAATTAATATTCTTTTTTATTCTTTATTATACTCTTACTCTTTTAAATAATTTAAAAAATCTCTCTTACTAATCCTTTATGTATCTTGGTGTTCCTAACCAGCCACCTATTTTTTCGCAATCGGCAATCGCCTGTTACCATTATGATAATACATATAAAGATTTTTCTTTTGAGCCCGCTTCAAGTCAGGATGAAAAGTCAAGCAGTCTTGGGGCAAATCTTTTTGGTTTTCGTATATTTTTTTCTGGTTTACTCTTGTACACAGGAAATGAGTCTCTATTTTTTTTTACTGCAGATTTCGAAGCAGTTTTCTTTCACTCATATAACTATCCAATTTAGTTCATTAACCCAAAAGATGAATAAAAAAATGAAGATACCTATTCAATTCATTTCACTTTCTTGTTAAAAAAAAAGAAATAAAGAATATAATAGGGAAAGATTTTTGTTTCGCCGAATCGCACGTAGACATATGGATAATACACAGAGAGTTAATGGTATTTCATAACTAATTGATTGAGCAGCGGCTCGTAGACCACCTAAAAAGGAATATTTATTATTTGATCCATATCCTGACATAAGAAGTCCAATCGGAGCAATACTTGAAATAGCAATCCATAAAAAAACACCGATATTTAGATCAGCTAAAACTAGGCGATAGCCAAAAGGAATAACGGAATAGCTTAATAGGGTTGATATCACTGCTATAGATGGTCCGATACTGAATAAACGAATATCCCCCCTAGATGGAAAAAGATTCTCTTTGAAAAGTAATTTTGTCCCATCTGCTAGAGCTTGAAGAACTCCCAAAGGTCCAGCATGTTCAGGTCCAATACGTTGTTGTATCCCTGCGGATATCTTTCTTTCTAACCATACAATTACTAGTATGCCTATCGTGATTCCCAATACAAGAGTCAAAATAGGGACAAGTATCCATAGAATTCCATAGACTGTGTTTAAAGATTCCAATCTCAAAAAAGAATTGAAACCTTGTACTTTTGTTGTATAAATTATCATTTCAACGATCAACCTCTCCCATAATGATATCTATGCTACCTAGTATTGTCATAATATCAGCCAACTTCATTCTTTTAACTAATTGAGGAAGAATTTGCAAATTGATAAAACCTGGCGGACGAATTTTCCATCTCCAAGGAAAACCGCTTTGATCTCCTATCAGAAAAATTCCCAATTCCCCCTTTGGTGCTTCAACTCTTACATAAAGTTCTTGTTTTGGCAATTCAAAAGTAGGAGAAGTTTTTTTACTAATAAATCGATATTCAAAATTGTTCCATTCTGGATCCTTTTCTCTATCAAAGCAGCGGGTTTCTAAATTCTCATAAGGCCCTCCCGGAATTCCTTCCAAAGCCTGTTGAATAATTTTTATGGATTCTGTCATTTCACCAATTCGGACTAAATAACGAGCTAATGAATCCCCCTCTTTTTGCCACTGGACGTCCCAATCAAATTCGTCGTAACACTCATAATGATCGACTTTACGAAGATCCCATTGTACTCCGGAAGCTCGTAGCATTGGTCCCGATAAACCCCAATTTATCGCTTCCTCTACACCAACAATACCTATTCCTTCAACTCGTTCTAAAAAAATAGGATTTCGCAAAATAAGTTTTTGATATTCAGCAACTCCTGTTAAAAAATAATCGCAGAAATCCAAACATTTATCTATCCAACCATAAGGTAAATCAGCAGCTACTCCTCCGACACGAAAAAAATTATGCATCATTCTCATACCCGTGGCAGCTTCGAATAAATCATATACTAACTCTCTTTCTCTAAAAATATAGAAAAAAGGGGTCTGTGCACCAATATCTGCCATAAAAGGACCAAGCCATAACAGATGAGAAGCTATACGACTTAACTCTAACATAATGACTCTGATATAGCTGGCTCTTTTCGGTACTTGAATATTTCCTAACTGTTCGGGACCATTTACTGTTATTGCTTCTGTGAACATAGTAGCTAAATAATCCCAACGGGTTACATAAGGCAAATATTGTATAACTGTTCTGTTTTCCGCAATTTTTTCCATTCCTCGGTGTAAATAACCCAATATTGGTTCACAGTCAATAACATCTTCACCATCCAGAGTAACGATGAGTCGAAGAACACCATGCATTGATGGGTGGTGGGGGCCCATATTGACTATCATAAAGTCTTTGCTTGTAGCTCGTACATTCATAGGGGTTTCCTCAATTCATTCTTCCAGGAATTACTGAAAACGAAAAGAAGCTCATAAAAATTCAAGATCTAATAAATCAAATAATTCAAAGACTCTTCAAATTAACGAGTTTTTGACTCCCGAATATTCAACTGTCTAATTAATTCTTTATAACGTATTCTATTTTTCTTTGCCAAATAAGACAACAGCCGTTGGCGTTTGCCTAGAATTTTTCGTAAACCTCTCTGAGATAAAAAGTCTTTTCTATGTAATTCCAAATGTGAAGTAAGTATTCGTATTTTATTAGTAAAACTTACTATTTGAAATTCAACCGATCCCGTATTTTCTTTTTTTTCTTCTTGTGAAATAACTGAGATGAATGAATTTTTTGTCATAAAACAAAACCCTTCTCTTTTCTTATTTTAAACTACTTTTTTTGATCAATAATAATAATAAATACAAAACAAATACCCTGTAATTTGTTTTGTGTATACAAAAAACCTTTACTTGTTCACTGACTTCTTTAACAATTTCGAATTTTGTCTTTTGTCAAATCGAATTTATCATTAATCAATTCAATTGTTTTTTATTCGATTAAAGATAGAAAAAAGGATGGTATTTTTTTTCTAGATCTAATTGATATGTGATTGAATTTCATGTATCGGAATGAAATATGGGAAAGTAAAACAAGACAGGTATCTTTGTTTTCGTATACTAAATGATCCATGCTATGGAATAAATAAAAAAGAAATAGAATATATATGAAATATATCTTTACCGAATTTTCAATCGTGGATATATATGTATCCTTAACATACTGAACCGACTAGCATTATTGGTATCAAACCAATATCGATTCATACAAGCTAAATCTTCTAATCGATAATTAGGCCAAAGAAAAAACTTTAATTTAATTAGTTTTTTTCTATTAAAATTTAAATGTTTGTTTTTATTCAAAAACTGATCACAATTTTTTATATTATTTCCATTTGAAATTTCTGTATTTCTATCACTATCATTTTTATTTTTTGAATTGAAAGAAATTAGAATTCTTAATTCTTTACGACGTTTCGGGGATAAAATGTTTTCAGGAACAAGTAAATCATAATCATTTTTGTTTCTACATCCAATTCTACGTTGATGGCTGTCAATAGATTCACTAAAATTGGTTTTATCAAAATAGTCGTTTTCTTGATTAATTTGTTGTTTGCTCTTATGAACCAAAAAAATACCTATGCTTTGATACATAATAAATTGGCCATCATTTCTTACCGATAGACGAACAGGTTCGATAATAAATATTCCCTTTTTCATTAATTCTATAAGAGTGAAACCCTTCTTAATCATTAGAATATCCAGACTCATTTCGCCTTTTTGAATAGAAGATATAAATATTTCTTGTGAATTTGTCAGTCTAAGCAGGAGACAATATACTTTGATATTATTGATTATTTTTTGATTTAAAGAATCATCCCATTTTAATTGGAAACGTAAATACCTTTTTAGCAAGAACTCGAGTTCTGCTTCTGTATTACTTTTGTATTGTTTTTTCTTTCTACGTTTTTTCATGACTAATCCTAATTTCGCATAATCTTCTTCAACCCCCGTTTCTTTATTTGCAAGAACTGATCCAAGATCCACTCGATCCTCGAATTCTTTTTCTTGGTAGTTTTGATTCTCTAATTCAATAGGTTTTTTTTCATTAGGTAAAAAAATATCACTATTTTTCTTTCCATTGACTTTTTTATTTTCAATAACATTTTCATTTCTATTCAAATTTAAAAGAAGTAATTCAGTTGGTATCACCCACGGTTTTATCTTATATGCATTGTAAAGTGTCACCAATTTTTCAGAAAACCAAAGTTCCAAATTAGATATGGGACAATTGAGTATTTCTTCATTCATTCCCATCCAATCAAAAAGTTTTTTTTTTGAATTGATTTCTTGACCTTGGTGAAGTGTACGAAAAAAAAGATCTTTGTTTTCCATTTTATCAATTATTTGATTTTTAGTAGTTCGGGTCTTAGTCTTTTTTTTCTGTTTGGTTCCGGTCTCGATCCAGGACTGAATGTCGATCTTTTTTCTAAGACAAAAATGTATAATTCTACAATCAAAAACCTTTCTATCTAAGTTTTTTTCCATATCAATGATATCATTTTCTGTTAGAGAATTATTGATAGAAAGACCTACCAACATATCAAAAAAAGGGTTTTTGGCCATGTTGTAATTATAAGAAACCGCGTGCTTATTATATTTTTTTAATGACGCTTCTTCTTCATAAATATATGACTCTTTCTTACCTCGACAAAAAATTGATTTATATGATAAGAAATTATATCTATAATTTATTTTTAAATTCTTTTTTTGTCGTGCGCGTAATGCATCCGCTTTTAAAAAATAGGTTTTTTCGTAATGAATTAATTGATTTTTTTTATTTTTATAGAAATTCAATTTGTTTAAATCTTGCTTTTGAATCGTGCGGTGTTGATTAATTCTATTTCGCCATTTTTGTGGCATTAACATAGACCAACGAATCGGAGATAAATCGTATTTATATTGATAATGACCCTTTAACCAGTTCTTCCATTGATTCGTTCCAGAATTTCTAACACTTTTATCTTTTAAAAGACTTTTCTCTTTTAATTTGTAATGAAATAACCCTTGATTTCCAAAAAAATCTTTTATTTCATTTTTAAGAAAAAAGGGTGCGCCGTGATATTGAAGTACAGATCTTAACTTATATAAGTGAATACCGCGAGTTTGTGATAATTTGTAAAATACGTATGCTTGTGATAAGGAGGATACGTCACAAAAAATCTTTGAATTTTTATTAAAAAGATTTCTATTATTAATATTAAGTGACGTTTTTACAATTGAAATAAAGTGAATTTTATTTGGGTTTGTTTTACCAATTCTTTTGTCACTTTCTTCATTATTGCAAATGTTTTTGTTACAAATTTTTCTTTTTGATTCACGAAAAAACTGTGAATTGATCCTCGGAATATTAATGATACCTAACAAAAAATTGATGTATATTTTTTCAATCCAAATTTTGCTAAAAAAATGTGATTTACGAATTAATC